TTTGATCTATAGGCCATGTGTACCTTTCTGCTTGCTAGGAATTTCTCTTTTCAAATTAGATCTATTACCGCTTTCAAAGAAAATAAAGATATAGCAAAGAGATACGTCTAGTAGAAGTCCACATGCTAGATGAATCGAGAGAATAATCTGTTTGATAACCAAATAGATTGATAGAATATCCTACTGATCCTACTGAATTTATTAATATGCGAATGATCGGGCTCTGCTTAAAACCATATCACGTTCTCCAACTCAACTAGCCACAGCTGCTGCATCCAACGTCTAGGGCTGTGATGTATATTCCTACATTTCAAGGGATGACTATGTGATATAAAAATACTGAAACCACTCACCAACACTTCGTAACGAGAGCACATCTGCTAGTGAAGGCAAGCCTGCATGCGTTAGATCTGTAAAACCCGTAACGTGTCGAGAAGGAAAGTGCCGATGTTAGGACTTACTTGAAACATGCTTTCCAACGTTGTCGGCATCTGCCTAACCTGCTTTAGCTGCAGCGCCTGCGGGGGAAAAGAATAGTTAGGGGGTGGTATCTAACGTATAATAAGAGCATGTGCTTTCAAATTCTTAGAGGAGCGAAGGCCGCAATAGCCATTATTTTCACTCTTTTTAAAATATTAAATAAAAGAGACCGCCCTTGATCTGGTACCTCTCCACTTTCAATTTGATTTGGAAACGGTCTTTCGTTTGGTACATGTGGACTAGTAACTGACACAGGAGCATCTCCATCTCGATCAAAGTTTCATGTCTCGCTCGATAGCAACAGCCAAACCCTTCTCTTTGTCAGCTCGATCTGCTCTTTTTCTTGTAGAGGAATGTGGAGCAAGGACTCTCACAAAGATAGAACGGAATGCCTATTGCTTGGTCAATTCCTTGCCACTCTCATTTCAATTCGCTACTTCCATGATCACTGTGGCAGGGTAAGTTTCCTTGCTCAGTATCAGGTATAGCTTGCTTTGCTCACTCACTGGGGTTGGGGGGCGAGATAAGGATGGTATTGTCAGACCCAGTTTCATGTGGCAAGGTACGGCTTCTCGCTTTATAAAAAAACGAAGTGACAGAGCAATCGGGATCCGTACTTTGTCATCGATCCAATTCCTACCTCTCTTTGTTTCTCTCAATCACATACGTAGGAAACATAAAAAAATGGGACAACCAAAAGCTTTAGCAACGGTCGGAATGACTTTTCTTCAACTTGATGGTGGAGCTTTCAAACCTGCTCCGGATTTCAGGAGTATAGGAAGTGCATATGAGTTCATGAGTCAAGGTGCGCTTCTCCTCCAATCGAATATATTATACTAAAGCAACAAAGCCAAGAGGAGAAGTATACCAGTCCGGCGCAATCAGCTATAAACCAAACCACTCCTTTTGTTCTGCAACTGGATGGTCTCCCGAAACAGGTCAACTGGTAAATCCGGAACATTCCCTTATTGAAAGAATGCCCCGTTGAAAGAATGCCCCGCTTCAATCTCTTGCTTGCTTTGGTGCCTGGTCCAAGGAAAGGAGTCTAAGTCTGCCTTCAAATAAGCAATCACAAAGGCTGATCGGTCATAGGCTCCGCCCTTGTTTTAGATCTTCTATCTCTAGCATTGGCTAGCGAAGCAGTAGTGGCAGAGGTTGAGCTGGTAAGCTAGCTCATAGGGCCGGCTGTCGGATGCGCTAAGGATGCTTATTCTTTTGTGCTAGGAGCAGTATGCAAGCTAGGAGTTTCACCCCTAGCCACAAGTCATCGCCTTCTTTTTCGGCAAAACAGCAACTTTTGGACTTGGGCCTCCTCCACCAATTGCTGAAAGAAAGGGCACCCTTTCTCTTCTTGCTCTAGGGCTTCCCCGTTATTTAACCAATCCAAAGCGCTCTTTCCCTTGTGGAGCTTGACCAATGCGGCCTCCCATTCCTTCTCGCTTGCTTCGATGGTAGAGCTGAACTTTTCGCAAATTTTTAAGATCTTCTTCTTACATTGATTCTTAAGACTAGACTCGCTCAGACGAAGAAGATCTGCTCTATCAAAAGTAGGCTTGCTCGACCGAAAACGACCATAATCCGGTTTCCACTTTTGGATGCGCCTGTACCCTTCCGCCTCCTCCGCATCCGGTTTCCACTTCCGTATGCGCCAGTACCCTGTCGCCTCCTCCGCTTCTCCCGCGGAACCCTCTTCGGTCTCCGAGGCGTTGGAATGAGGTACTGGATTCGGGAATGGCAAAGTTGAAGGCCCAACCTCGGCCTCGGGGGAAGGCAGTTGTTGGATAGGGGGAAGATCTGCCCAAAAATCGGGTGATTCCGTATCTTCATCACTCTGGAATAAAGAAAGGATAGGTTCACCTTCAGGTAAACCCCCTCCGCCCCCAGTCCCAGCCATTTCTCCACCCATCGTGGGACAAAATTGAGCTACCGCTTTCAGCAGCTCATTCCTATAAAGGTAAAAAGACCTCCGACCCAGCCTGAATAGGAGTATCGTTAAGATGATTATTAAGCCCGATGTTAT